CTTAGTCAATGATTCAATCATAGGAATAATTGGAACGGCTGTCTCAAACTTCTTCATAGCATTATCGATTAGAAATGCATTTTCTAGCATTTGACTACGTACCACCAAAGGATTTCGTCGCCGACTGGAAAGATAGCCCAGAAAGTTGATAGAATCTTTGTGTAAGTGGTTTATATGAACCCTTCCGGGTTGAGACCACACATGAAAATTCCATTGCCATAAATTGACAAAGTAATATTTCCATTTATTCATCAGAAGGGGCGTATCTTTTGAAGCCAGAATGGCTTTTCCTTGATATCTAACATAATGCATGAAAAGATCCTTGTACAACCGTAAGATGTCCTGAAAACCATTAGCAAAGACTTCGACAAGATAGTCTACTTTTCCATAAAAATGGATTCGCTCAAGGAGGACTCCAGAAGATGTTAATCGTAAATGAGAAGATTGATTACGGAGAAAAAAGAAGAGGAATTCATATTCATATACATGAGAATTATATAGGAACAAGAAAAATCTTGGATTACTTGTTGAAAAACTGGAAATTGATTTCTTTGGATTAATAAGACTATTCCAATTAAAATATTCGTGAAGAAAGAATCGCAATAAATGTAAAGAAGAGGCATCTTTTACCCAGTAGCGAAAGGTTTGAACCAAGATTTCCGGGCGAATGGGGTGGGGTATTAATACATCTAAGACATAATTTAAATGTGAGAAATTGTCCTCGAAAAAAGGAAATATGGAATGAATTGATTGGAAATTATGAGATTTTGCCATTTCTTTCCCTTGTAAGAAAGATACTAATTGTAGGGAAAATGGAATTTCCACAATGACTGCAAATCCCTCTGATATCATTTGAGAATACAAATTATTGTTGTGTCCAATAAATTGATTTGGATTAGAATCATTAGCAGAAATACTCAAATGAATCTGTTGATACAACAAAGTAATTAAACGTTTCCCACTTAGTGAACTAGATTTATTGTCATAACCCCCATTTTCCAACGAAATCGTCGATCTATTTAAACCATGATCCTGAGCAAGTGCATAAATATACTCCCGAAAAAGAAGTGGGTATAGGAAGTTATGTTGCTGAGATCCATCTAGTTCTAAATATATTTGAAATTTCTCCATTTGAAATTAGATTGAAACCTAAGGTAAGGGATTTATTGGATTATCAAATAATCCATTGGATTATCAAATGATACATAGTGCGATACAGTCAAAACAAGGTATTGTAGTAAAAAAGCGGATACCTTGGAAACGGGTAGACTCATTACCGGATTCTCTATTCTCGCATTTTCATTTAATTTAATTGGTTTATGTTTGTTATAGTATAAACAGGTGGTTAGAAATCCTTTATTTTTTCAATCCAATCGCTCTTTTGATTTTGGAAAAAAGATATCCTTATCAATATACTGCTTCTTCTACACATTCATTTCCAACCCATAATAGGGACTAACTAATAGTTAGGACTCATTAAAAAAATCGATAATCTACTCGTGGGAACCCCCTTCCCCGCATTAGGAACTAATACCTTTTTAACGTTTAATTAGATCGGGGAATCATTCAAATTCAATTAAAAACAGAAGCTCGTTTCTTTTTATTTCCCTAGAATTGGAACCATAGGGCTCTATCCATTTATTCACTCGACCCAACTTTGAATTCAATTTTTTTGTTCCGTGCCAAGAATTCAAACCTGATTTTGAAGCGATTCAATCAGAATAAAATATTCTCAAAAGTTTCCATTGATACGACATGCTGGTTTTTCCATTCATTCCTTTCCGGATCAGTCGTGGTCTTACAAACTCTCCCGACGGTATGGACGAATCATTTGTTTCATATAAATGTGTAAAAGATGCTAGCCGCACTTAAAAGCCGAGTACTCTACCGTTGAGTTAGCAACCCGAATAATTCAAATGTGTAGATACAATCGGAATAAAAAAAAGAAATTGAATTTCACAACGTAATCAAAATATTAAACTAGCAAGAAATCGAATAAAACAATTTCCAATCGGTTCGGAACATAAAAAAAAGACAAGACTTCTTGTATAACAGTAAATCCAGCGAACCCATCAGTTAAATGAAGTAAAGAAAAAAACCAAACCTCTGGTACGGAGATAAATAGATCCGTTTATACACGATCAAATTATAGTTGTTCGATACGCTGTTGTCAATATGACTGTAAATGTTGAATATGAATGTTGAGAAAATAATGTAAAAAATACAATGGTGAAAACAAAAAGAATCTATTTTTAATTAAATTAAAATCAAATTGATTCAATCAATCAATATAAGTAAAATAAACAAGTTTAATCGCTTGTTTTGTGATTTATTAATCGATTTACAACGACAAACGACAAAACGCCCGATCCCGGTTGTAAGTAATGTAAATTTTTCTATTTCTCGACCCAATTACTTCATTGTATTCATTTGATCTTTTTTCTATGCATCTTATTTATATCAATAAAATTCTAGCAATAAAATTGATTTTTTTTGTCCTTATACTTCCAAAACATGATATTCTATGTCTATGGTAACAATATTAAAAAGGAAAAATAAATAGGTATGACTAGAACAAAAAAAGGGGACGTGGTAAAGAAAAAGAAAAAAGTTATACAAAACTAGATAGGAGTCATCCACACCCTCTTTTTTTGTTCTAGTCCTTAATTGAATTTCGTTTGATTAATATGAAGTTCCGTAAAAACCCCCGCTTTCTTTGAAATATCATGAACCGTTCCTGTAGGTTGAGCGCCCTTATCAAGGAAATATAAAATAGCAGGAACATTTAAATGGGTTTGATTATTTAACGGATTATAAAACCCCACTTTCCGAAGATCTCTTCCTTCTCTTCGGGATCGAACATCGATTGCAACGATTCGATAAACAGCTCATTGGGATAGATGTAGATGAATACCCCCCCTAGAAACGTATAAGAAGTTTTCTCCTCGTACGGCTCGAGAAAAAATGATTAGAAGTTATGTCTATTAGAGATTTTAGTCCTTCTTTTTTTCTTCTTTTTAGAAAACAAAAAAAGCATTCGTACTCTCATAACTCAAGTTGGATAACTTTCAAATAGCCCAAAAGAAAATCTTTAGGGATTTCATTTTTTGAGTGGTCTCTAACCCCCTTTTTGTTTGTCTCATTTCGAATCTATTTTTTGATTCTTCATTCCCATTCTGATCTAATTGTTGAGACAATTGAAAACGGTATTTCCTTGTTCTAGGATCCTTTCTTTATCTTTGACTTGAATCATTGGGTTTAGACATTACTTCGGTGATCTTTAATCGTTTTTGTTTTCAAAAATGGCGGCAACACGCCCCTTTTTGCGATTTCTTTCTATCAAAGAATCACACGAACAATTGGTTCCTGTACGATCCACCTTTCATCGAACGAGTTTTACCAATTCCAACAAATTTTCGTTTTGGATTTCAAAATTGCTCGAATCGGATCCTTTCGATTTCTATATCGAAAATATATTTACGAAGTTTGTTCCAACTTATTGATTGGTATTAACCCTAGATCATTGCTCCTGCGAAATGACTAAATACTTTCTACTCGAGCTCCATCATGTCCTATTTACACTACAACCCACCAAAAAATGAGAATTGAGAATTCTAGTAAAACAGAACAAAGTATGTCGAGCCAAGAGCCCATTCATTCCTAGATAATCTAAAATCGAAAACGGTGGATGGAAAAAATCCACAGCTGATCATGTCCTTCAAGTCACACGTTGCTTTCTACCACATCGTTTCAAACGAAGTTTTACCATAACATTTTTCTAGTTTTAAACCGGTATGTAATTGATTCAATCATGGAATCATGAATAGTCATTGCTTTTGTCAATACCCAGTACTTTTTCCTTCGATATGAAAGGAATAGCTAATTTATGAAGAAGAAATCTCAGTAAGAATTCAATTTCACTCTCTATTTTATTGCATCCATGCAATATTTCTTTTTATTTCTAAATAACTAAATAAAAAGAACACGAATAAAAAAAGAAGTTCTTTTTTTTTGAATCCACGTTGCATCTTCAAACGATTTGATAGAATAGATTCAACAATCTTACACTTCTTCGAGTACCAACGACTCATAAGAAACATTAAAAATATTTAACAGTAGGGTAAGGGCTCAAAAATCTTTTCAAAAAAAAACGAAATAACGCTATCACTGAAATAGAAGGATGTGGATGTATGAAAGGACCCCGTCTCAATTGTTATTACATAGATTTACAATTATTCATTAGAGCCAAACACCAAATACCCCTCAAAAGGAGGGGTCAAAGAAAATCCATTCCATATGAAACTCGATTATTTTATTTGTTAATGAGATTTGGACAGACACAATTGATATCTTCCATCGCTCACTAACTCATATGGACTCCCATTCCCAATACATTCTAGGGGGATGATGAATCATAAATAAAATCCTGTTTTTTATTTACGTTTACGAGATGCTAGACTCTTTTGTATAGATAAAAAACCAAAAAGGTCCAGATTAATCCATTCTTTACTATTTTTTATTTTACCCTAAACTAGTCTTAAGAAACTTAATTCCATTGATTGAATTCAAACTCTTGTGATCTATGTTCCTATCTTACTTGGATCACAAACGGATTCAGTTACATTTTCGTATTATTTGAACTCGATTCAATTTGTAAAAAACATCTGATTGAGAGAAGAATTTTGAAAATTCAAAACAGGAAGTACATTTTATCAAAAGTTGTACTCTTAACTATTAAATAGAAGGTTGCCCAAAACGGAAATTGGGATTCTAATATATATATAAGAGCCCGCTCTGGGACGGAAGGATTCGAACCTCCGAATAGCGGGACCAAAACCCGTTGCCTTACCACTTGGCCACGCCCCATTTCAATTTCCCTTCGATACTAATAAACACTAATATTGGCTGTTCGTCAATTCCCGGCAAAATTTCTCTGGAATAAATTAGATTATTGTTTTAGTGTTAAGATTTTGACACGAGTCGATGTAGAATTAAACTCCATTTATTGATCATTACATATAATTCAATTAAGATATTGTATGAAAGTATGCTTTCTTCTATTCTCTTGTGAGAATTGAAGGATTTTTGTTTTGATTGGTTCGGCTCAAAGAAGTATTTTTTTGTCTACCTTACTTTCTTTTCTTCATTTTTAGCTTATATCAATAACATATTAATAACTCAATCAAAATACAATTATCTCCAAAAACAAAATGTTTGTTATGCTTAATATCTTTAGTTTGATCTATATCTGTCTTAATTCTGCCCTTTATTCAAGTAGTTTTTTATTCGCCAAATTACCCGAGGCCTACGCTTTTTTGAATCCAATTGTAGATGTTATGCCAATAATACCAGTTCTATTTTTTCTCTTAGCCTTTGTTTGGCAAGCTGCTGTAAGTTTTCGATAAGATCTTTAATACTGTCTTAGAAAAATTCATGATTTATTCAAGCTCAAGAAAAAATATTTTAACAATTGATAAGACCAGATGAGTCTTACAATAGGAACGAACCCTCAATTCAAACAGTAAATTTCTTAAGCAAGCACGATAAATTTCGATTCCCCCATTTCACGATTCTATTTTGACCTTTTTTCACTGAAAGACCCTATTAAAGTCCATCACAATATTGAATTCGAATTGTGTGAATTTCTAAAAATAAAAAAGAGTTTTTATTTCTATAAATTCGAAAAACCGATTCATTTCTTGGTGTCAAAATAGGATATGTAGTATAAAAATAGAGAATCTATTCTCCTTTCCCCCCAAAAAGAATAATTTGGAGATTATGTAATGCTTACTCTCAAACTCTTTGTTTACACCGTAGTTATATTCTTTGTTTCTCTCTTCATCTTCGGCTTTCTATCTAATGATCCAGGACGGAATCCTGGACGCGAAGACTAAAAAATAAGAAGGTTTTCTTTGCTTTATTCTGATAAATGTTCTTAGGATTTTATTTTATCTATTCCACATCTTTAACTAGTCAAATAAAAAAGCAAAAGGATTCGCTAAATTCGAATTTGAAAGATACCAAGCCATCGACGGAAACGGAAAGAGAGGGATTCGAACCCTCGGTACAAATAGCTCGTACAACGGATTAGCAATCCGACGCTTTAATCCACTCAGCCATCTCTCCTAATTGAAAAAAGATAATTACTATGTTACATTACACAAAAAACAATGCTTGAAAGCCCTTCTTTACTTTAATTTACTTTAACTTTATTACTAACTTTAACTTTATTGCTATTACTTTATTAGATAGCTTATATAGATTTTTTTATTGTATTTTGTATTGTATTATACAGATAGATACAACTTTTATCAGTAAGTTCATTTTTCATTTTTTTTTTTATTTACTTTTACTGGAAACAAAGGAAAAGGGGAACGATGGAGTTTTGCACAATGCATTTTTGGTATGGCTTAAATTGTTTTGTCAAGCCATATCTGTCAAAATTCCTTCAAGAACCGAATTAGTTATTTTATTTAATTTTTTTTTTTTTTAGTTATTAAATTTCGTTTAGTTTAAAAAACGAAATAAGTCCTTTTTTCCTAATTTCATTAAGACTCCTGACAAACACATCAACACTCTAATCTCTAATTTGCATTTCATGGTTGTTTTTTTTATTTCTGTCCTATTTTGATTACGTCCGATTCCCTTGTTCGACAAAAGGCCCGTTTATATTATATACAATAATCGTATTGTGGCGGGTATAGTTTAGTGGTAAAAGTGCGATTCGTTCTATTAAGCCCCTTAATAGTTAAGGGGTCCCTCAGTTTAATTCATATTCCGATTAAAAATAAAAACTTTATTTCTTAAAAAGATTTCATTTGAACCCTTTACCTCTAAATGAAAGATTCGAGGAAGAATATCCATTCTCGCGATTTGTATCCAAGGGTAAATTCTAAATTGAAAATTTGGATTATGAAATTACGAAACAAAATTTTTGGGAATTTCGAATTGGATCAATCTTTCCAATTGAATAAGTAGAAGGAAGGGATCCATGGATAAAGATAGAAAAGTCTATTTCCAATCGTAACTAAATCTTCAATTTTTGGTTTGTATAGGGTAGATTGAAGCAAAATAGCTATTAAACGGAAAAGATAACTTTGGTTTACTAGAGACATCGCCATATTCATATTCTGCTTTTTTAGCTCGAGAGAAAGAAAATACTTTTCCTAAGGATTCTTTCAAATAGAAATAGAGAACGAAGTAACTAGAAAGATTGGGATTGTTATAACGGTACTCTTCTAGAGGGATCGTCTAGAAAGCGAATTGTTTTGAATGCATTCAGACAAAAAGCTGACATAGATGTTATGGGTCGAATTTTTATATTTCGTTCCCGTCTTATATCTTGGAAATTTTTCCATCTTCCATAAAGTAGCCGAATGAAACCAAAGTTTCATGTTCGGTTTTGAATTAGAGGCGTTAAAAATGGTGAATTGACGTCGACTATAACCCCTAGCCTTCCAAGCTAACGATGCGGGTTCGATTCCCGCTACCCGCTCCATA